GACCAGTTTACGAAGATTCGTATCTTAATGGGTATCAATATAATGGGGAATTAGTTACAGAAGAACAAAAGGAAAAGATTCTTTTCTGGTTTGAAAAACCTTTCATTACTTTTCTTTTCGATTATCAACGATGGAATCGCCCATTGCGCTATATCAAAATAAAAAAGGATCAATTTGAAAATGCTATACGAAATGAAATGTCACAATATTTTTTTTATCCATCAAAAAGTGATGGAAAACCAAAAATGTCTTTTACATATCTACCTAGTTTAGCCACTTTTTCAGAAAGGATCGAACTCCATATAGACAAATTAGTCTCCGAAGAATCTTATTATTAGAAATAGTGATACATAAGAAAAATAAAAAAATAAATAAGAAGATATGCGTCCACCACCTATATATTTAATCCCTTCTCCTATAAAAAAGCTGACAACACCAACTCCATTTGTTATTCCATCAATTATATATTTATCAAAAAAATCAGTTAATTCAGTTAGCCTTCTTATACTAAAGGTGAAAATTCGCATATAAAAAAGATCTATATAACCACGATTATATGACCAATTATATATCCAATTGGTTATTTTGTTTAAGAAAACCTTTTTAGAACAGCTTGTTACAAAAAAATTAATAAAATACAAAATTTTAAAGAAAGAATAAGCAGATCCATAAAAAATATAAGCTATGATTAATCCAAAAAGTGCAATACTTAGTGAAAAAATTGCATTTTGTAAAAATTCGTCATTATTTAAAGAATGCTCAAAATTTTGATAAAAAACATCTGTTAATGGGGTTAACCATTTTGATAATATATCCTCTTGAGAAAAAGGTATTCCTAGTAATCCAACAAACAAAGTAAATAAAACTAATATCGAAAGAGGAAATAACATAAGATTATCCGATTCATAAGGATATATCAAAGTATCCCTTTTTCTAACGTAATTATTAAAGTCGAGTATTCTATCTAATCTATTATGAATTTTAAATAATTTGTGTGAAAAAAAGGAAATTCTATTATTTATTGGTGATGAAAAAAAAGATTTATGAACATCATTATATTTTTTTTTCCCCCATAAAGAGATTGATGAAAAATAATTTTTTTTACTACTACTATAATCTTGAAAATTAACACGTAAGTAACCATCAAAAGTAAGTAAATACACCCTAAACATATAAAAACCAGTTAATCCTGCGGTGAAACAAGCTATTATTGCAAAGGATGATGAATACAACCAACTATCATTTAGTATTTCGTCTTTAGACCAAAAACAAGCAAAGGGTGGAATGCCACAAAGGGAAAATGTACCAACTAAGAATGCAATTCTTGTAATTGGAACATATTTTTGTAAACCACCCATAAGAAAAAGATTCTGACTTTTTTCTGGTGAATAGCCAACAACAGGTTCCATTGAATGAATAATAGATCCAGATCCCAAAAACAATAAAGCCTTTGAATAAGCATGAGTAATTAAATGAAATAAAGCAGCTCTATAAGAACCTATACCTAGAGCTAACATCATATAACCCAATTGAGACATTGTGGAATAAGCTAAGCTTCTTTTAATGTCTCTTTGAGCAAGAGCCAAAGTAGCTCCTAATAGTAGTGTTAATACCCCTATAAAAGAAATAATATTCATGATATAAGGTATAGATATAAAAAGAGGAGTAAGTCGAGCTACCAAAAAAATTCCTGCCGCTACCATAGTAGCAGCATGTATAAGGGCTGAAATAGGAGTGGGACCCTCCATAGCATCAGGTAACCATACATGAAGGGGAAATTGTGCAGATTTAGCAACCGCACCTAAGAATAATAAAGAAGCACACAAAGTAGTAAATAAAGGATTGACTCCATTAGTTTGTATTAAATTATCAGTTATCTTAAATAAATAGCGAAATTCTACGCTACCTGTTATCCAATAAAATCCTATTATTCCTAATAATAAACCAAAATCTCCTATACGATTAGTTACAAAAGCCTTTTGACAAGCACTTGCTGCAATTGGTCGTGTAAACCAAAAACCTATTAATAAATAGGAACTCATTCCAACTAGTTCCCAAAAAATATAAATTTGTATTAAATTAGAACTAGTAACTAATCCCAACATAGAGCTATTGAAAAAGCTGAGATAAGCAAAAAATCGCAAATATCCTTGATCATGATACATATAATTGTCACTATAAATAAGAACCAGAATCCCAACAGTAGTAATTAAGAGTGAAAGAATAGAAGTAAGCGGATCAATCAAATAACCAAACTCTAATGAAAAATCATTATGAATCAACCACGACCATAAATATTGATAAATAAAACTTCGATTTATTTGGTAAATAGAAATACTTGCCGAGAATACCATAGCTATACTTAATAGTAAGACACTATTAAAAGCCCATATGCGACGAATACTTTTCGTTACTTTTGGAAAAATTAAAAGTCCTAATCCTATTAAAATAGTAACTGGAAGTGGAATAAAGGGTATTATCCACGCGTATTGATATGTATGTTCCATAAAGATATATATATATTTTATAAAAAGAAATGTTTCATAATAAATTGAAATTAAAATAGATATTTTTATATTATACTTTACATTTACACTCATTCTTAACTCACTAATACTTATTTACACTCATTTTTGACTCACTCATGATTATAAAATCATGCTTTATTTGAGTATAATAAATAAATAAATTATATGTTAAATGAAATATAATTGATCATTTGAATCCTTTTATCTAGAATGGGGTTTATAGCAATGTTAGAATACTTCAAATTATGCAATAAAATAAAACTTTTTTGTTTACGTCCCAATTGCATGAAATAAAGTATAAATAGTAAAAACGACTAAAAAATGAATCATGTGTAACAAAAAAAGAATTTGAACAATGTAAAAAGAAATAAGATGTGTTTCACATACAACGAGAAAAAATTATTACTTTTAAAATGGCCGTTCCAAAAAAACGTTGTTCTAGGTCAAAGAAGCGTATTCGCCAAAATATTTGGAAAAAAGAAGGTTATTTCGCTGCAGTAAAGGCTTTTTCTTTAGCAAAATCCATTTCTACTGGATATTCAAAAAGCTTTTTTGTACAACAAAAAAACAAATAAATAAATTGTTCAAGAAAATGATATTTCTATAAGGTTTTTATGAAAATCCATAAATGATATAAGTTTTTTAGTAAATACTGCTATTTTATTAAAATAATTATACAATAGAATAGAAAAAGGTTTTTCTTTTTCTATTCTATTGTATAATGTATAATAAATAATTTTATAAAATAAAATAGAATTTGTTATCAGTATTTTGCTCTATGTCGATCAAAATAAATTCAAATGAATAGAAAAAATAAATAATTTATTTTTTAAGGAAAAACGCTTTTAATTAACTATTCTATAAATTGGAATTTTATTCTATATAAAGAATAGAAGAAAGCCCATGATAATATTAATAGAAAATAATTATATATACAGAATCTTGACGATTTATGATAAATTAATTATTCTTAGTTCAAGAAAGCCGCTATGGTGAAATTGGTAAACACGCTGCTCTTAGGAAGCAGTGCTAAAGCATCTCGGTTCGAGTCCGAGTAGCGGCATATAATCTAAATATAATATTCAATAGAATATATAATATATCAAATCAAAATATATAAAATATTATAACTATAAAAGAACTGTAATTTCCTTTTTATGATATCTTCCACTTTAGAACATATATTAACTCATATCTCTTTTTCAACTATTGCAATTGTTATTCTGATTCAAATGATGACCTTATTTGAAATAGAGATATTAAATAATTCATCAGAAAGGGGCATGATATCCCTTTTTTTATCTATATTTGGATTATTGTTTTTTCGTTGGATTTCTTTAGAACATTTACCATTAAGCAATCTGTATGAGTCATTAATGTTTCTTTCATTTAGTTTGGCCATTATTTATCTAATTCAAAAGATACAAAAACAAAATAGTAAAACCTATTTAAGTACAATAATTGCCCCAAGTATCATTTGTATTCAAAGCTTTTCTACATCAAGTCTTTTCAAAGGAATGCACCAATCCACAATTTTAGTACCTGCTCTCCAATCTCACTGGTTAATGATGCATGTAAGTATGATGTTATTAAGTTATGCAACTCTTTTATGTGGATCATTATTATCAGTTTCCTTTCTAGTCATTCAATTTAGAAAAAAACTTCAGATTAATTCTGAAGTTTTTAAAAAGGTTTCCGTTTCTTCACTTTTAAATTATCACAAATATCAAATAACTGAGCGTTTAGATTATTGGAGTTATCGTTTCATTAGTCTTGGGTTCATTTTTTTAACTATAGGTATTCTATGTGGAGCAGTATGGGCTAATGAGGCATGGGGATCCTATTGGAACTGGGATCCAAAAGAAACTTGGGCATTTATTACTTGGGCTACATTTGCAATTTATTTACATACTAGAAAAAATAACAATTGGAAAGGTATCAATTCGGCACTTGTTGCGTTTATGGGATTCCTTATAATTTGGATATGCTATTTTGGTATCAATTTATTAGAAATAGGTCTACATAGTTATGGGTCATTTACGTTACTACAAAATTGACTCACTCAATGGAAATACATAAAATAAGAACATATATTTCTATTTACTAACAGTTTTGTTACCATTTTTGAGAACCATTTGACTGAACTATTGATTGATTCAAATGGTTCTCAAAAATACGATATACCCCTAAATTGGATTCATATTTGATTTTCCGTATCTTTTCTTTCTTGTTTATTATGCAATAAAAACAACTAGTTCAATGAAATAACAAAAAAGATGAAAATTCCGTAATAAAACTCAAGCATTAGACATGTAATTAATAGTAATAATTTAATACTATGGCTTGTACCTTGTCAATCGATAGGGAAAGAACAAAATCCGGATACATGCCGATTCCTATTATTGGTAAAAAAATACAAATGGAAATAAAGAGTTCTCGGGGTCCAGAGTCAAAAAATGTAGACTTTGAAAAATTCAATAACTTGTATCCATAGAAAATTTGACGTAACATGGATAATAAATAAATGGGAGTTAATATCATTCCAATCGCCATTACAAAAGTAATTCCTATTTTTGGTATTAATAAATATTTTTGACTAGTGATTAGTCCAAAAAAGACTACTAATTCTGCAAAAAAACCACTCATTCCTGGCAAAGCAAGAGAAGCCATTGCAAAACTACTAAACATAGTAAATCTTTTTGGCATATAAATAGATACTCCTCCCATTTGTTCGAGATAAACAAGATACATTCTATCACAACTTGTTCCGGCTAAGAAAAAAAGTGTAGCACCAATAAATCCATGAGAAAGCATTTGTAAAATAGCTCCATTAAGTCCCATATTGGTTATAGAACCAACTCCAACAATTATGAAACCCATATGAGATACAGATGAATAAGCTATTCTTTTTTTAAAATTGCCTTGACCAAGAGAAGTTGAAGCTGCATATATTATTTGTGCCGTACCTATTATTACCAACCAGGGAGAGAATACGTAATGAGCGTGAGGTAATAATTCCATGTTAATTCGAATTAATCCATATGCTCCCATTTTTAATAGGATTCCAGCTAAAAGCATACATGTACTGTAATGTGCTTCTCCATGAGTATCAGGTAACCATGTATGTAGAGGTATAATTGGTAATTTGACACCATAAGCAATTAGAAAACCAAAATACAATAGTATTTCCAATCCTACAGGATAAGATTGATTAATTAATCTTTCAAAATCTAATGTTGGTTCATTGGACCCATATATACTCATACCAAAAACTCCCATTAAGAAAAAAAGGGAACCCCCTGCAGTATATAAAATAAATTTTGTAGCTGAATAAAGACGTTTTTTTCCTCCCCACATAGATAAAAGTAAGTAAACAGGAATTAATTCTAACTCCCACATAATGAAAAAAAGTAAAAGATCTCGAGAAGAAAATAAACCTATTTGACCACTGTACATTGCTAGCATTAAAAAATAAAATAATCGCGCATTTCGAGTCACTGGCCAAGCCGCTAGAGTAGCTAAAGTAGTGATAAATCCTGTCAATAAAATGGGTCCTATCGAAAGTCCATCAATTCCAAGTCTCCAATGAAAATCAAAAATATCTATCCATTTTGAATCTTCCTTTAATTGTATTAATGGATCATCTAATTGGAAATGATAACAAAAAACATAAGTCATTAGAAGAAGTTCTACTAAACATATGCATATTGCATACCATTTATGCACCTTATTTCCTCTCTGTGGAAATAAGAAAATTAGAGAACCCGCAAATATAGGAAAAATAACAAGTATTGTTAACCAAGGAAAATAACTCATGATAAGGTGATAAAGAAAGAAAAAATGCATTTCTGATTCTGATCAGAAAAGCCCGTGCTCGATAAATAGATTTTATCAAGTACAGGCTTTTTTATTTAATTATTTAATTAAAGCTTTTTTATTTTTAATAGATCAATAAGGTAGAGCCATACTTCGAGTTGTTTCCGATCCTAAATAAACACGGACACTCAAAAAATCTGTTGGGCAAGCGGATTCACATCTTTTACAACCAACACAGTCCTCTGTTCTTGGTGCAGAAGCAATTTGTTTAGCTTTACACCCGTCCCAAGGTATCATTTCTAATACATCTGTGGGACAAGCTCGTACACACTGAGTACATCCTATACAGGTATCATAAATTTTGACTGAATGTGACATGGTATTTATAAAATTGGATTTTTAACATAAAAATCTTCGATCTGGTAAATTTCACAAATAAAAAGGAAAAATAAATTACAAAAATGATAGAAAAAAGAACTATCATAATGATATGATTAGGATTATATATTATATATATATATATATTCATCTTTGTAACTTACCAGATGAAGCAGTGGTTAACGCTAATTTGAACAATCAAGATATTCTGATATCTTTTTGCGATAAAAAGTTAGAAAATGTCAATAGAATTATGTAATTATTACATGTCAATGAAAATTATCAAAGAATTGGATGGACCAAGTGTAATATTCAATTGAATATAAATATAAATATAAAAAAATTATCTATTAAGAAAAAATAGTCAATCAAGGCTATTTTTAAAATTATCTATTCTAATACCTAATAAATAATAAGTGAACCATAAATGAATTACTAATATGTTATTATTATAGCTATAGCAAAACAAATATAACAATTATAGGACTAGAAAATCGTTTAAAATAGAGTGGATAGCACAATTTAGTAAAAGATTATTCTTATTATTATGAATTCCTATCTTAATCTATTTTGAATAAAAATAATATAATAATTATCCTTAATTAATCAATAGATTAGATTGATTAATACGAGTGGATTTTCTATTACGATGAATCGAGGAAACAATAGCCAACCCAATAGCTGCTTCCGCAGCTGCAATGGCTATAACAAATATGGAAAAGATGTTACCCTTTAATTGACAATTATCAAATATATCAGAAAACGTTACGAGATTCATATTAATCGAATTTAGTATAAGCTCAAGACACATAATTGCTCTTACCATATTTCGACTTGTAATCAATCCATAGATACCTATAGAAAATAAATAGGCACTCAAAAAAAGTAAATATTCAAACATCATTAGCAAACTCCTTATTAATTTCTATTTCTTAAAATAGGAAAAAGCATTCAATCGATTAGAACAAATAAAAGTCATTATACAAAAGTGTAAAATGGTTATTGCAAAAAATATGTATAATTTACCCCTAAAATATTGAAAAAGGGATGAACAAAAGAATTAGTTATCTAATTCAAAATAGGAAATGTTAATCATTTTGTCTCAGGTTAAGTCTTCTTTATTGCCGAGCCATAGTAATTGCACCTATCAAAGAAATTAAAAGGATTATAGAAATTAGTTCAAATGGAAGAAAAAAATCTGTTGATAAATGAATTCCTATTTGTTGAATGCTATTTCTGAGATCCTGTTCTATAATTTGGTTTGATCGTGTAGTCCAAATAATTCCGTACCAAGATGTATTTTGTATAGTAGCTAGCAATGAAAAAAAAATAGTTATACAAATCAACGAAGTTATTCCATTTCCAAAGGTAAAAAAATAAGAATTATTAGAATATTCCGAACCATTCATGAACATTATAGCAAATATAATTAAAATATTGATAGCTCCTACATAGATAAGGAGTTGTGCAGCAGCTATAAAGTAAGAATTTGATAAAATATAAAATAAAGATATACAAATAAGAACCAATCCCAAAGAAAAAGCAGAGTAAATGGGATTGTTAAATAGTACTACTCCTAGACTTCCTAATAAAAGAACTGATCCCAGAAATAGTACAAAAAGATCATGTATTGGTCCAGGTAAATCCATTAGGTAAAAAAAGAAATCATTTTCACTATTTCGTGAACTTACTAATTAGTTGAGGAAAATGACTATTTACTTATATATTTTATATATTGTCTCTTGGCTTTTTTTTATTTAGGATAGATTAATTGCCTGAAATTACAATATAATTAATGTAAAAAAATACAAATAAGGGTTTGGGGTGGATACTACTTTTAAAAGTTATTTGAACCTGAAATATTTTTTGATTATATCAAAATAAAAAGAAATATATTAGAAATTTTGAAAAAATCCAATCAAGAGTTCTTTTATTTATAAAACCAATAAAATTGTAAAATGAAAAATGAAATAAATAGTAATTTACTTACTTATTACTTATTTTTTGTTGTTATTCACTAAGAAAAATAGTACTGAATTATTTACTCTGATTTTATCTAATCCATTCTCGTAATCAATATAAATTCTTTAATCAACGGATTTCTATTTATATATTTTGATTGGAGTGGAATTTTTCACTGTTTCAATTGTATAATCCTCAACTACTGAAATTGGTAATCGACCTAAAGCAATTTGATTATAATTCAGTTCATGACGATCATAAGTAGAAAGTTCATATTCTTCAGTCATTGATAAACAATTTGTTGGACAATATTCAACACAGTTACCACAAAATATACAAATTCCAAAATCAATACTATAATTAAGCAATTTTTTCTTTTTAATATCTCTTTCCAATTGCCAATCTACAACGGGTAGGTTTATTGGGCATACACGGACACATACTTCACAAGCAATACATTTATCAAATTCAAAGTGAATTCGGCCTCTAAAACGTTCTGTTGTGATGGATTTTTCATAAGGATATTGAATAGTTATAGGTAAACGATTTGTGTGAGATAAAGTAATTATAAAACTTTGACCAATATACCTTACAGTTCGTATTGTTTGTTTGCCATAATTAATGAATCCAGTTATCATAGGAAACATGTCAGAAAGATATATCAATAATTGGATGTTTCTTTCTCTTATTTTTTGAAAAATGAAAACAATTTTTTTATTTATCAAAATAGTTATAGTGAAACAAGTTGGAAAGCAGTTGTTAATAATAAATTACCCAGAGAAATAGGTAAAAGAAATTTCCATCCAAGATTTAACAATTGATCCATTCTCATCCTGGGCAAAGTCCATCTTGTTGTGATGGAAATAAAGAGAAACAAAAAAGATTTAGCTAACGTAATAGCAATACTGATTGTTATTCCGATAACTTCTCCCATTTTATTTTTTCCAAAAATATCATAATTAGGAATCAACGTGTACAGAATAGGTAAATTCCATCCAGCTAAGTAGAGAATTGTTACAAACAATGAAGAAACTGATAAGTTTAAATAAGAAGCAAGATAAAATATAGCATATTTGATACCTGAATATTCGGTTTGATAACCTGCCACTAATTCTTCCTCTGCTTCTGGTAAATCAAAAGGCAATCTTTCACATTCAGCTAAAGAAGAAATTATAAAAATAATAAACCCTATAGGCTGACGCCATAGATTCCATCCCCAAAAACCATATTTTGACTGTGCTTCAATTATATCAACTGTACTTAAACTGTTAGATAATTATAGTCGAGGATAAAATTCATTTGATCATCGCTATTTCAAAACCGTACATGAGATTTTCATCTCATACGGCTTCTCTATGGTCAAAACAACTCATATAAACTATTTTCCCTATTCTAAGTATATTTGTTCAAAGATAGAATAAATATCAACATCAAAAGGGCGACCAATGCAATTCTGTCCGTTATAGAAAAGGATACTTCCGAATGGATCTCATACTTTATAATGAAGATGTATATTTTTAGTAATAACTTAATTTTTCAATAAAATACTTTTTATCTTTTTATAGTAAGCAATTAATAAATAATTGTTTTATTATCATTACTAAGAATGATTATAACATTATGTATAGGAATCAAAATCAAAATAGTCAAAACGTAGGAATTTTTATTTATTCTTCATTTGATTTATTTTTTCCTGTTTCTCTTTCTTAAAGAATACCTTACAAAATAAAGAATTAATTCGTTCTTGATAGTTATTTATTCAATAAGTGAGCAGAAATATACTCTAGATTGGAACCGTAAGGAAGTACTTCTTGATAATTTCTACTAATTTCAAGTCCTTATTATGATTCTTTTTGTACAGAAAAATCTTTGATATCTTACATTATCTTCATTACGAATCTGTTATGTACTTTTGTTTTTCTAACCGCTCACTTAATTTTTTTGATTGATCCCCCATAATATAAAAGAGATTTTAGTAGACAATTTATACAATTGAGATTTTTTTTGTATCCGCTTCAAGATATTATTCAAAAGATCTTGGGATAAAAAGTTTACACAAATTTCATTCTTGTACATAGGGAATGAGCATTTTTTTAACTACAAATGAATAGGTCGTTCTTTTTTTCACTCATATAACTATCCAGTTTAAGTAAAGAACTTAAATAAATCTTGAATCCATAAATATCTATTCAATATATTGAATTTATTATTTATAAAAAAAGAAAAAGAATAGTTACTATTCTAACGAATCACACGTAGAGATATTGATAAAACACATAACGTTAATGGTATTTCATAACTAATGGATTGAGCAGCAGCTCGTAAACCACCTAAAAAAGAATATTTATTATTTGATCCATACCCTGACATAAGAAGACCAAGAGGAGCAATACTCAAAAAAGCAATCCATAAAAAAACACCTATACTGAAATCCGCTAAAATAACACGATACCCAAACGGAATTACTAAATAACTTAATAGAATAGATATAATTGCTATAGATGGTCCGACACTAAATAAACGAATATCACTTCGAGATGGTAAAATATCTTCTTTTAAAAGTAGCTTAATCCCATCTGCTATAGCTTGAAGAATACCCAGAGGACCCGCGTATTCAGGTCCAATACGCTGTTGTATAGCTGCCGATATCTCTCTCTCTAACCAAACAATAACTAATACTTCGATAGTGATTGCCAATATCAGGGTAAAAATAGGTACAATCCATATTAGTCCATAGGCTTCTTTTAAAAATTCCAATTGGAAAAAAGAATGGATAGTTTGCATTTCTTTTGTATCAATTATCATTTCAACGATCGACTTCTCCCATAATAATATCTATACTACCTAATATTGTCATGATATCGGCCAATTTCATTTTTTTAACGAGTTCAGGAAGGATTTGCAAATTGATAAAGCCTGGGGAACGAATTTTCCATCTCCAGGGGAAAACACTATTATCTCCTATCAAATAAATCCCTAATTCCCCTTTTGGAGCTTCTACTCTCACATAAAGTTCTTGTTTTGATAATTCAAAATTAGGTGAAGGTTTTTTACCTATAAATCTATAATCAAAGTCATTCCATTCAAAAAGGCTCGTGTTCGTTTTATCAAAGCGCCGGATTTCTAAATTTTCATAAGGTCCCCCAGGAATTCCTTCGAGAGCTTGTTGAATTATTTTTATGGATTCTCGCATTTCTCCAATTCGTATTAAATAGCGGGCTAATGAATCTCCTTCTTTTTGCCATTGAACTTCCCAATCGAATTCATTGTAACATTCATAAGTATCTATTTTACGAAGATCCCAGGGTATTCCAGAAGCGCGTAACATAGGTCCTGATAAACCCCAATTTAATGCTTCTTCCTCACTGATAATACCTATTCCTTCAACTCGTTCCAAAAAAATAGGATTATGCGTAATAAGTTTTTCATATTCAACAATTCCTCGTAGAAAATAATTACAAAAATCTAAACATTTATCTAACCATCCATAAGGTAAATCCGAAGCTACGCCTCCAATGCGAAAATAATTATGCATCATTCGCATACCTGTAGCAGCTTCAAATAAATCGTATATCAATTCTCGTTCTCGGAAAATATAGAAAAAGGGAGTCTGTGCACCGATATCCGCCATAAAAGGTCCAAGCCATAACAAATGAGAAGCGATGCGACTCAATTCCAACATGATTATCCTGATATAGCTAGCTCTTTGAGGTACTTGAACATTTTCTAACTGTTCTGGTGCATTTACTGTTATTGCTTCGGTGAACATAGTAGCTAAATAATCCCATCGTGTTACATAAGGGAGATATTGTATAATTGTTCGATTTTCCGCTATCTTTTCCATTCCCCTGTGTAAATAGCCCAATATGGGTTCGCAATTAATAACATTTTCCCCGTCGAGAGTAATGATCAGTCGAAGAACGCCATGCATTGAGGGGTGTTGAGGACCCATATTTACGATCATTAACTCGTCTCTTGTACTAGGTAAAATCATATATTTTATTCCTTAATTTATTATTTCATAAATTTATTTCAGAAACTTATTATAAAATGATAAAAAGAAAATAATTTCATCCTAAAAAATAAATAATGACATTAACGTGTTTTTAATTCTCGAATACCTAATTGATTAATTACTTTTTTATAACGTACTTCATTTTTTTTTGATAAATAACCTAACAATCGTTGTCTTTTTCCCAAGATTTTTCGTAAACCTCTTTGTGATAGAAAATCTTTTTTGTGTAATTTCAAATGTGAAGTTATTCTTCTTATCCTATTGGTGAAACTCAATACTTGGAATTCAATAGAATTTATTTTTACTTCTTTTTCTTCTTGTGAAATAATGGAACTAAATATACTTTTGATCATAAATATAAATAAAATAAAGTAATTTTTATACTCTCCTTGGTTTTTTCTTTCATTGTTTCAATTACTAAGAAATAGCTGAGGTCATTTATTTTGTTTATTACAATTTGTTGAAGTGATGAATTATTTAATTTGTAATATTTTCAATAGATACTTTTTTAGTTATTCAAGTTATTCTTATGAGTTATTCATATATTACTTTGTTCCTCCATCCAAATCAAATCCAAAATTTGATTTGGATAGGAAGTATAATATGTTATGTTAGTAAGGAAACAATTAGCATCTATTTACGTAGAAAGTGAATTGAATAGACTATGAAATAGCTATCTTTTATGTAAATGAAACAAAGTATACACGTACACTACATTCTTCTTTTTTTAAAAAGGGTTCTTCATTACATAAATTGGTTAATCTATAATAAATGATAAATTGCGTAATTCTATAATTGTGGATACATATGTATCTTTAACATACTAAAATGAATACCCTTTTGCGTATCAAACCAATAGCGATTCATACAAGCTAAATCTTCTAATCTATAATTAGGCCAAAGAAAAAATCTGCATTTCAGGAATGGGTTTTTCTCAATATTAAGATCTGCATTTTCATTTAACAAATTGAAACAAAGTTTTTTTTTATAGTTTCTTCTGTTCTTTTCATTTACAAAGTCTATATCATTCAAAGTATAGAAATTGAAACAATTTAATATTCTCCATTCTCGACGACGTTGGTAAGATAGCATATTTTCATAAAAGATAAAATGGTAATCCCTTTTGTCTTCATTTATGAGCATATTATTAGGTAGTAGAATTCTTTTCTCCAGGTTTTCTTTATTGATATGGCATTTTTGTATGTTTTTTATATTTTTATTTTTGTGGGACTGGTTTTTATTAGTCAATGAAATAGTTAGAATTTGATATATAAGAAATTGTTTATCTCTTATTTGAGATAAACAAATAGGCTCAATAAAGAATATCCCTTTTTCGATTAATTCAGTAAGATAAAACTTATTCTGAATCAACATTATATCAAAATCTACCTCCCCTCTGTGAATTGAAGATATAACAACTTCTTTTGGATTTGGAAGTTTAAGTAAAAGACAATATATTTGGATATTATCCATCATTCTTTGGGTAAATGAGTTATTATTCCATCTTAACTGAAAAAGAAAGTCTTTTTGAAGGAAAAAATCCAGTTCTGTTTCTTTTTTTTTATTCCATTGGTTTATCTTTTTATTTTTACTTTTTTGAATGTCTTTGATTATATAATCTTCTTCCATATATTTTTTTTTTATTTCTTTTTCTGAAAGTGACATATTTAGTAAGTTTTCTTGATTGTCATTTTCTAATTGAACATGTATCTTTTCATTAGCTGATATATTTTTTTCATCAAAAAGAAGTGATTGGTTTGGTAAAAGCCACGGTTTCTTTTGATATGCATAAAAAAGTGGTATAACTTCTTTAAAAAACAAAGATGGGATGGTTGATACATTATCATGTATTTTCTCTTGATTCAATCCCATCCAATTAAAAAAATCATTATTTCCATCAAATGAGTTTCTATTTTGAAAAGTCGCAGTCAAAAAATAAATCATTTTATAATCAAATAATTTTCTATCCAAATTATTTTGATAGGTATCACTCAGACCTTTTTCTTTTCGATCAATAGTGCTGTCTCTATTTAGTGACTCATAAATAGTAAAGTTATTTTTAGTTGCACAACTCCAATTTATATATTGATATGATAGAAGATTATAATTGTAACTTTTTCTTAATTTATCTTTTTGACTTGGTAATGAATTTTTTGCAGAGTTATCCGTTTTTAGGGAAGAAGTTAATGAGTTCTTTTTTTTTTTATATAAATCCAATGAAATGGAATATATATTTTTTATTGTATAATCTTTACTCTTGTTCTTTTTTATTTTTTTTCTCCATGGTTTATTAAGTAAGTTGTATGGATAATGGGCTTTGAACCAGTCTTTCCATTCTATTATTTTATACTTAATCATTTTATTATGGTTGAAATCATAATCAAGTATTGCTTGCGCAATAAAAAAATCTTTGATTTTATCTTTCAGAAATTTGTAAATTCCTTGATCTGAAATTAGAGATATAAAATGAAAATTCTTAAGTAATGGGGTTTGCAATAATTTGTAAAGCACATATGCTTGGGACAAATCGGATAAGTCAAAAAAAACGTTATTATTACCAATATAGGTATTATAAAATTCCCTTCTTTTAGTAGGAACAATTGTTTTTGTTTTGTTATTTTTGTTATCCCTTTTTTCTTGGTTGTTCACGGAACGGATTTTATTACTCCATTTTTTTATTGATTTACCAAAAATTGGTAAATTGATATCATCAAAATGGATTCCAAGTAAAAGAATATTTATATAGCTTTTATAACTCAATGATTTTATAAAGTAATTTAATTTACGGATTAATCTTATATATATATATTTTATTATTGTTATTATTTTCCACATTTTTTTGTTGGATTTTTTATTATATTTAGTGAGTTTTTCTTTATCTTTTTGAATTTGTTTTATTTTATTTTGCATTATTCTTGTTCGAGCAAAAGCATCTTTATTATTATTTTCTATTAAGGACAGTTCAGTTATGGATTGGGATCCAATAATGGGTTCATTACTCACTTTCTTATCGGTCTTTAACTCTTTTATTTTTTTATTATTAATTGGTTCATATATTTGTATTTTTACCAATTCAAATAATGAAAAGGGTTTTAATTTATCAAATTTTTGTATTATTTTTTTGATAATTATAGTTTTTTTGGTTATCCATTTTGATTTGGTTTGTTTTTTAAAAAATAGCACAATATTTTTTTGTATTTTTCGAATGATTTTTTTGAGTTCTTTTTTTAAAAAGGAAGACTGTTTTCGAGGACTTCCAAAAGGAACTTCGGTTTCCATTCCAGAAACTGTTAAAAAAAAAGAATCATTTTTTTCTTTAATCGTATTTTTAAGTAGAATTTCTTTTTTCCCTTTTCGCCATAGAATAAGTCGGAAAGGAAATAGAATCTTTATTTGCATACCTTCTGTTAACCAATTGATTGGGAATTCATTTTCTGATAATTGAAGACCCGTAGAAGTGCATTTAATATGCATTTCTCGATTCCAATCTTTCCAATCTTCTGCCCATTCAGGGGTTTGTAATAATAGGATAAGGCCAAGATTTTTAATTATTATTAAAGAGGGAAATACCATATATTTCCTAATAAAGGATTGAGCTAATAACAATAAACTTCTTGTTGTTTGGGCAGATGGAATATTCTCCCAAGCTTCTGCTATTTCTATAGATTCTTCTATCTTTTTGTTTTTTTTGTTTTTTTCTTCGTCAAGGTATAACTTTTTGTATTCTTCGTCTTTTCTCACAAAATTGTTAAAGAGTAAATTCTTCATTTCAGAAGCATAAAAAAAAAAGGTTTTCTCTATTCGATCAAAGAAAAGTGGAGAATGCGCGTTGGCTTGAAGAAGTTTCAATGTAATCATTTTACGTCTTTGAGCACGCATAGCTCCTCTGATTAGATCATGATTAAAATCGGATTGTGGTAAGTAATCTAGTAATATTATTGCTTCTTCTTGCTCATTATTTTTAATTGTATTGATAGCCTCATTGTAATCGTCATCAAGATCAGTATAAATTATTAGGTATTTACTTTTTCTTGATCGAATTCCATCATTTATGCTAGATTCTTCTCCAAAAAGTTCTTCTTGTCTGTAACCATTGCTCAATTTGTACAACCATTTAGGAATCTTTTTACTAATTTCTTCTATTCCAATAAAATCATTTTTAACTTCATCGAATTCCAATTTTTCTTGGTTTTTAAATAGTAAATCCGCTTTTGTTTGTCTCGTTAATAAGTCCTTTTTTCTTAAAATAAAAATGGATATCGGTTCAAAGAAAAATTGATTGATTGAGTACAACGAATTACCTATAAAATTGAAAAATAATTGAGTATCAAATTCAAGGTAATCCCTTATATATTTATTTTTTATTTTTTTAAGATTCAAATCATTCAAATTATTAATAAGTAGTTGATAAATTTTATTTATTAAATATTTTTCTTGAGTTAGGGTTTTATGAGAATTAATTGTTCCTCGATATGGTCCATTTAAAAAAGGATCACAAGTTTTGGGCAAATATACATTTTGATTATTATCATTACATAATCTGATCTTTTTATCGATTATATCTAAAAGAGGAAATCCTTTTTCTAGGGCTTTGATTCGAATTAGTAATTCGTTACTTAAATGGTATCTTCTTTTTTCATTGTCAGTATAAAAGGAATAATAAGATTCTTCGGAGACTAATTTGTCTATATGGAGTTCGATCCTTTCTGAAAAAGTGGCTAAACTAGGTAGATATGTAAAAGACATTTTTGGTTTTCCATCACTTTTTGATGGATAAAAAAAATATTGTGACATTTCATTT